ACAGCATCTATAGGATAACTTCCGTCTTGAAAGTTATTTAGTGTTTTTATACGATATCCGCGATTCCTCTCGATTTTTAATCCAATACAAAAATTAATAGGTTCTGTTAGGTTAGCTATATGTTGTGTATTATCAACGATTTCCACAGAAGGTGTTAAAATGATGTCTTGAGCAGTTACATATCCAGGACCCTTGACACAAATAGACGCGTCCCGAGTTCCATACAGATTACTTCTCAATACAATTTCTTTCAAATTCATTAAAATTTCATGTACTGATTCTTGAATACCTACTATAGTAGAATATTCATGTGGTATTTTCTCAGATTTTGCACGTGTGATACATGTTCCCTCTATTTCTCCGAGCAAAACTCTTCGCATCGCAATGCCTATTGTATCGGCTTGGCCTTTCATAAGTGGAGACAGAATAAAGCGTCCATAATAAAGACGCTTACTGTCTACTCTTGATTCAACACACTTCCACTGTAGTGTCCGAGTAGATACTCTTACTTTCTCTCGAACCATAGTAATATATTTATTTTGATCAAATCCTTGAATTGTTTATTTCTCTTGAAATCTCTTCAATGTTTATTTTTAGTTTTACACACGTCTTTTTTTAGGGGACCTACATCCATTATGTGGCATAGGGGTTACATCCCGTATAAAATTTAATAGTATACCACTTCTACGAATAGCTCTTAATGCCGCATCTCTTCCGAGACCGGGACCTTTTATCATGACTTCTGCTCGTTGCATACCTTGATCCGCTACTGTCCGAATAGCATTTCCTGCTGCGGTTTGAGCGGCAAATGGTGTCCCCCTTCGTGTACCCTTGAATCCACAAGTACCGGCGGAGGACCAAGAAATCACCCGACCCCGTACATCTGTAACAGTCACAATGGTATTGTTGAAACTAGCTTGAACATGAATAACTCCCTTTGGTATTTTACGCGCATGCTTACGCGAACCAATACGTCCATTTTTACGTGAACCAATTTTTGGTATAGGTTTTGCCATATTTTATTATCTTTTTATTATTTCATAAATATAAGTCCGAGATATATGGATATATCCATTTCATGTCAAAAATCTTTCTTTTAATACTTATTAAATATAAATAATATTTCTTAGAATACTTATAATATAATTTTAAATTATAATTATAAATAATATATATATAAATAATATATATAATACAAATTATTATTAATACAAATTATTATATTTTTTATGAATTAATATTTATAATAGAATATTTCTTTTTATTATTAATATTATTTTATTATTAATATTATTAATTATATATTTTCTTAATATTATTAATTCTATATTTAATATAAATTAAATATAAATTCTATATTTAATAAATATATATATATAATTTTATTTGATTTAATATTGAATTGAATATTAATATAATTTTATTTCTTTAATATTGAATAGAAATTGATTTTAATATTGAATATAAATTTATTTGATTTGTGCATCCGGTCCTTTAGAATAGAAGCCCTCTTTTTTTTGTGGAAATATTATCCTTGTCTTTGTTTATGTCTTGGATTGGAACAAATTACTATAATTCGCCCCCGCCTACGGATCAATCGACATTTTTCACAAGTTTTACGAACAGAGGCCCTTATTTTCATATTTGTCATTCCTTAACTTAATCCCGAATCTATTTATTGGAAGAAAATATGGTTTCCTTAAATTTGTAACTTATAATTGTACCCCCCCCCAAAAAAAAAGAATGTTAAGTTTAAAAACAGTCTAATTAAATGACTTATACTTCCATTTTAACTTTCCCAGTTGTATACATATAAAATAAGAGTACGTCGAATCCTTTCGGAAACATAGCCTAGAATCATATTTTCATTATATAAAGGAACCTGGAACATACCCCTGGTAAGTGATTCAGTAATTAAACCCTCATGAATCCATTTTCTTTTTTCTTTTATTCCTTTCCAGTTAAACCCCCTTCACGCATTCACTAATGTATGAGGAGTGATATTAGAAACCTGTGTTTTCTCTCTTTTTTTTTTCACAAAAATGTATAGAAGTTTTTCATATAATTCGGATATCAGAAAGATTACCATATATAACATAAAACTTCTCCGCCGATTCTTTCTAATCGGGCCTCTCGATCTGTCATTATACCTCTAGAAGTAGAAAGAATTACAATCCCCATCCCTCCTAAAATTCTAGGAATTCGTTGATAATTAGAATAGATTCGTAGACCGGGTCTACTGATCCGTTTTAAATTCAAAATAGTTTTATATGATCCTTTCCTATTTCTTCTATACCGTAGAGTTAAAACTAAAAAATATTTGTCGCTTTCCCTATGTTTTCTCACGTTTTCAATAAAACCCTCTCGTAAAAGTATTTTAACAGTGTTTTCGGTGATGTTAGTAGATGGTATTCGAACCGTTCCTTTTCTATTCATGTCAGCATTTCGTATAGAGGTTATTATGTCAGCGATGGTGTCCTTACCCATGATAAACGAAAATGATTGTTGCCCCTTACTTTCGATATAATCAACATGCTCTTTTTTCTATTTTTTATTCAATAAAATATCTAATATTGAATATATTGAATATAATAAAAATATAAATAATATAATAATTTATATATATATATTTATATATATATAATAATTAATAATTAGAATTATAACATATAATAATTACTACAAAAGGTATATGCGTGAGACATAATCTATTAATTAATCTATTTCATTCACAAATAATATATCTATATCATGGTCTCGTCTTATAATACCTCGGGTGCTAATGAAACTATTTTAGTAAAATTTAACTGTCTCAATTCCCGGGCGATTGCGCCAAAAATTCGAGTTCCTTTTGGATTTCCTTCTTGATCAATGACAACCGCAGCATTATCATCATACTGTATTATCATACCGTTGTTACGTTTGAGTTTTTTACAAGTACGTACAATTACAGCTCTGATCACTTCTGATCTTTCTAAAGGCGTATTTGGTACTGCTTCCTTGATTACAGCAACAACAATGTCACCAATATAAGCATATCGTCGATTACTGGCTCCTATGATTCGAATACACATCAATTCGCGGGCTCCGCTGTTATCGGCTACATTCAAATGGGTTTGAGGTTGAATCATATCATTTTTTTTTTCTCTGTTCTTTCAGTCCAAAGGTTGAAGTAAAAAAAGAAATATTCTGTGTTCAAAAAAAAAAAAGAAACCTACAATTGTTTTTTTTTTTTTTCATCCTAAAGACCTCTTTCCTTTGGTTCTAATTATTATCCCGAAATAATGAATTGAGTTCGTATAGGCATTTTGGATGCTGCTATTGAAATAGCCTTTCTGGCTATATTTTCTGCGACTCCGCCCATTTCATAAAGTATTCTACCCGGTTTAACGACAACTACCCAATATTCGGGAGATCCTTTTCCCGAACCCATACGCGTTTCGGTAGGTCTTACTGTAACCGGTTTGTCTGGAAATATGCGTACCCATATTTTTCCACCCCGGCGGACATTTCGTGACATTGCCCGCCGCCCTGCTTCTATTTGTCTAGATGTGATCCAAGCGGGCTCAAGTGCCTGAAGAGCATATCTTCCGAAGCAAATATGATTACCTCGATAGGATATTCCTTTCATTCTTCCTCTATGGTGTTTACGGAATCTGGTTCTTTTGGGGTTATAGTTGATGGTTGTTTCTCAATTCCATCTCTACTACAGAACCGTACATGAGATTTTCACCTCATACGGCTCCTCGCGAATGAAGCGATTAAAAAAAAAAAATAAATAGATTTAACCGATAAAATAATATACATATGTTTAATGAATAATATAATAGAATAGCGGGATTTTTTGAGATTTCATAGAATCTATTGGTCTATTGGAAATTTGTATATCTTGTTTTGATATATAACTAAACATGTATTCTTATAGACAATTCTTGCTATCCATATATAACTAGATAATGTTGTTTTGTTATGTTATAAGGTTCTAACGAATCTTTATTTTGCTTTTCTTTTTATTATCATATCAGATTGCCCAAAATTTGAAAATTCAATAAAATAAAAATTTTCGCGGGCGAATATTTACTCTTTCATTATCAATTTCAGATGTAATGTAGGGTTAGCCCATGACTCCTCAGAAAAAATGGATTGGTTCTTGGTTCGTTCCGCCATCCCACCCAATGAATCATTAAGATTTGTTTTTAATAAAATCTTAGGTATTCACAGGTTCCGTCGTTCCCATCGCCTCTCGATTAATGGTTAGGTCTGAATTCTACAATGGAGCTCTCTAATAAGATTTTCCATAAGATTTTCTTTTTTCTTGAATCAACCTTCTCAGTTTTTATTGACTCGGGGCTCTTGATTTGTTTGTTCTAGGAATATATTCATCTAATTATGGATTAATTAATATTAATATTGATGCTTTATTACACTACCTTTTATGAGATGACTCATAGACCTTACATATTAGAATTCTATATCATAAATATTATTTTTCTCTCTTTCTTTCACCCTTTCATTTATCCGTATATTCTTATTGCTTTACAACTCATAATCAGATTCGTTTTTCTTTCTTTTTTATGTAATATTTCAGTTGCTATAATGATATCACCAATATATCATATCTTTATTTAGATTTTCTATTTTGACTAGTTCTTTAGATCCAGATAATGCGAAGCGATGAGTTGGTTATTAGTTCTATAGTTATTAATTAATTCATACTACGAGTCGGTTTATTTTTTTGTTGAATTCTAACCCCTCTAAAAATAAATAAAAAAAAAAAAAAACCAACGAGTCGCACACTAAGCATAGCAATTAGATCAATATCAAATGATTAATTGAATTTGATTATTCAATCTTATAAAATAAAATTTCTCATTTTTTGTTTTGATTTAACAGAATAAGAATGTAAGAATTTGTAATTTTTTGTTTTATCGAAATAAATATGGAACGTTAAAGATAAGTAAAAGTTTTTTATTCTTCGTTTACAAATATCCAAACTTTGA